ATTAGTCGACACTTTTCACAAATTTTACGCACGGAAGCCCTTATTTTCATAGTTGTTATTCCTTAATTTTTTGAATATACTTAATTTTGGTTGGACGAAAAAAAGGTTTCTTGATATTTTTCAATCTTGAATTGTATCGTCGTGAAAGGAATGTTGAAATTGAAAAAACCACTTACTCATTTGAATCCTTGTTATGGAGTCTAGAAGATGGCTGTCCCTTTATTAACTTATACTTAAGTACCTAAGAACTTACTAAAACTTTTACTATATTTTTCCTATAGGTATACCTATACAAAAATATGTCGAATCCTTTTAGAAGCATGACCTAAAATCAAAAAAATCTTTAGTATCTAAACAAAACCGAGCATGCCGTTCGGAAGTGATTCAGAAAGAAAACTTTCATTAATTCATTTTTTCTTTAATTTTATTCGAGGTAGAACATTCTAAACTTTTTTTTCACAAACGGTAAGTTCCGCATATCCGATTTTTGTATTAGAAGGATTACCATATATAACACAAAATTTCTCCGCCGATTCTTTTTTGTCGAGCTTCTCGGTCTGTCATTATACCTTGAGAAGTCGAAAGGATTACAATTCCTATTCCGCCTAAAATTCGTGGAATTCGTTGAGAGTTAGAATAGATTCGTAGACCCGGTCGACTTATTCGCTTTAAATTTAAAAATCTTTTATAGGATTCTTTTTTATTTCGTTTATGTCTTAGGGTTAAAATCAAAAAATATTGGTTGTTTTCGCGATGTTTCCTTACGTTTTCGATAAAACCCTCTCGTAAAAGTATTTGAACAATGCTTTCGGTGATGTTAGTTGATCCTATCCGAACCGTCCCTTTTCTATTCATGTCAGCATTTCGTATAGAGGTTATTATATCAGCAATAGTGTCTTTTCCCATGATAAGTTCAAATTCCTTATTTTATTGTTCTATAATTTTGATATAATCAACATGTTCTTTTTCTTTTATTTATATATAGATATAGACGAATTATATATATCTGAATTAAATTATTAATATTTTATTATTAAGGGTATATGCGTGATACACAATCTATTAATTAATTTTCTGTTAATACCTACCATTTTTGAATCCTCTCCTATACTAATACTAACTATTGATATTTAGGTCTTATAATACCTCAGGAGCTAATGAAACTATTTTAGTAAAGTTTAATTTTCTCAATTCCCGGGGGATCGCCCCAAAAACTCTAGTTCCTTTTGGATTTCCTTCTTGATCAATGACAACTGCGGCATTGTCATCATATCGTATTATCGTCCCATTGTTACGTTTGAGTTCTTTACAAGTACGTACAATTACAGCTCTAATCACTTCTGATCTTTCTAGAGGAGTATTTGGTATTGCTTCCTTGATTACAGCAACAATAACGTCACCAATATGAGCATATCGGCGATTACTAGCTCCTATTATTCGAATACACATCAACTCTCGAGCCCCGCTGTTGTCTGCTACATTCAAATAGGTTTGTGGTTGAATCATATCATTTTTTTGTATCTCTTCTTTTAATGCAAAGGACGAAGTAAAAAAATATTGTTTGTCAAAAAAAAAGAAAACGTATAACCTTTTTATCCTGAAATGTTATTTAGCTTTTTCATTCTATATTCCTATTCAGAAATAATGAATTGGGTTTTTATAGGCATTTTTGATGCCGCTATTGAAATCGCTTTTCTGGCTATATTTTCGGGTACACCACCCATTTCATAAAGGATTTTACCTGGTTTAACCACAGCTACCCAATACTCTGGGGATCCTTTCCCAGAACCCATACGCGTTTCCGCGGGTCTTAGTGTAACTGGTTTGTCTGGAAATATACGTACCCAAATTTTTCCACCACGTCGTACATTTCGTGTCATTGCTCGCCGCCCCGCTTCTATTTGTCTAGATGTGATCCAAGCGGGTTCAAGGGTTTGAAGAGCATATCTGCCAAAACAAATACGATTCCCACGAGAAGATATTCCTTTTAGTCTTCCTCGATGTTGTTTACGAAATCTGGTTCTTTTTGGGTTATAGTTGATGGGTTTTTTCTATAAATTAGAAATTCCATCTCTACTACAGAACTGAACGTGAGAGTTTCTTCTCATCCAGCTCCTCGCGAATAAAAGGACTAAAAACGTTTGTATTAAGATATAGATGTAGTTTAATTATTAATCCTATTAATCATGGTATTTTTTGAAATTTCATATAATCTCTTCTAAATTTGTGTATGTTTTTTTCCGAACTGGAATCCAAGATGAATTCGATTTCTATTTATTTCAAAATAACGTAATATCAGAATCTCGAATGTAGTTTTTGTTTATAGTTAGAATATTCTAACAAATCCTTATTTTCTTTTATCTTTTTCATTTGTTTTTTTTTTTTCGTATTTTATTACTTAAAAAAAACAAATTTTTCGCCGGCGAATATTTACTCTTTCAATATCTATTTAAGTTTGATGTTTATCCCACGAGGTCTCAGAATCAAAATCAGAATAGAT